CTACAAACTATTCGAGCTAAAATTGATTATTGTTCCTATGGAGTTAGAACTATTTACGGTGTCTTAGGCATCAAAATTTGGATATTTGTAGACAAAGAATAATAAACTTGTAATTACCTTGCATTTCTATTTACATTCTATCTATTGATAGAACACAAAGAACAAACTCTTTCATTCCTCTTTGTCTTCAATCAAAACAAAAAAGAAATACCTCTAATTTTATAAGGTTAAATAAAAAATAAAAAATTCGATTGTTAATTTGATATAAGATAATTGCTATGCTTAGTGTGTGACTCGGTGGTTTTTGATTTTTAGGGAAAGGATTCAAAAAAAAAAATAGGCCGACTCCTATTATGAATTAATAAGTATAGAACTAATAACCAATATAGAACTAATAACCAACCCATCGCTTTGCATTATCTGGATTCAAAGAAGCAGTCAAGATATGATATAGTAATCATATAATTGCAGCAATTGCAATTTTTTTTTTTTTTTCAGAAAAAAAAATAAATCTGATTATTTTATTCTAAAACAAAATAGAAAATAATGCAGATAAATGGAAGGGTGAAAGAAAGAAAAAAAAAGAAAAAAAAATATCAATGATATATGATTCCAATATGTAAGGTCTATGATTCATTTTATAAAAGCCAATGAATGTAATAAAGCATCAATAGAGATTGATCTATAATTAAATGAATCTATTCATAGAACAAAAAATCAAGAGCCTGGAGCCAATAAAGACTGAGAAAATTGACTCAATAACAAATTTCATTCAATTTGATTTTATTCAGGACTCCATTGTAAAAGTAGGACCTAACCATTAATTGGGAAGTGATGGGGACGACGGAACCAATAAATCAGTACTGATTTATTGGGCAGGATGGCGAAAGAAAAGAAAGGAACCAGTAGACAATTCATTTCTATTTAGTCTTTATTCTAAAAGCTAATGGATTACTTCCACAAATGAAATAATTATTGAAATAGTAAAATAATTATTGAAATAGTAAATATTCGCCCGCGAAGGTTTTTATGTTATTAAATTTAATAATTTTAAACAAAACAATCTGATAACATATTGACTATATAAAATATATAAACAGAATGAAAACAAGAAATCGAATACATAGTCATATAAAATTCGATAGAATAGAAAATAGAATAATACAAAAATATACAAATTTCTAATAATACAAATTTATAATAACAGGAGAAATCCCACCAAATACCATGCTTTAGTATAGTATATTATTACATGTATATTTTTTTAATCATTTCATTCGCGAGGAGCTGGATGAGAAGAAACTCTCATGTCCGGTTCTGTAGTAGGGATGGAATTGATAAACGACCATCTACTATAACCCCAAAAGAACCAGATTCCGTAAGCAACATAGAGGAAGAATGAAAGGAATGTCTTATCGAGGTAATTGTATTTCTTTCGGTAGATATGCTCTTCAGGCACTTGAACCCGCTTGGATTACATCTAGACAAATAGAAGCGGGACGACGAGCAATGACAAGAAATGCGCGCCGCGGGGGAAAAATATGGGTACGTATATTTCCTGACAAACCTGTTACTGCAAGACCTACGGAAACACGTATGGGATCGGGGAAAGGATCCCCCGAATATTGGGTAGCTGTCGTTAAACCTGGCAGAATACTTTATGAAATGGGCGGAGTAACAGAAAATATAGCTAGAAAGGCTATTTCAATAGCAGCGTCAAAAATGCCTATACAAACTCAATTCATTATTTCGAGATAGGAATAGAAAAACCAAAGGAAAAAGTCCTTTAGGATTAAAAAAACAAAAATCGAACGTTTATTTTTTTTTTGAACAAAAATATTTCTTTTTTTTTGCCCTTTGCATTGAAATAACAGATTAAAAAAATGATATGATCCAATCTCAGACCCATTTGAGTGTAGCAGATAACAGTGGAGCCCGAAAATTAATATGTATTCGAATCATGGGAACTAGTAATCGGCGATATGCACATATCGGTGACATTATTGTTGCTGTAATCAAAGAAGCCGTACCAAATTCACCTCTAGAAAGATCCGAAGTAATCAGAGCTGTAATTGTACGTACTTGTAAAGAACTCAAACGTGACAACGGCATAATAATAAGATATGATGACAATGCTGCAGTTGTCATTGATCAAGACGGAAACCCAAAAGGAACTAGAATTTTTGGTGCAATCGCCCGGGAATTGAGACAGTTAAATTTCACTAAAATAGTTTCATTAGCACCTGAAGTATTGTAAGATAAAACATTGTAAGATATAAGATGAGACCCCGATATAGTTATAGTATTTGAATGGAATTAATTATTAATTAAAGTAAATTAGAATAAATTAGAAAATTAATTAAAAAAAATTAATTAAAAATGAAAGAAATTAGTAGATTGGAGTTCATGCATATACCTCTAAAATAATAAAAAAAATGAATTCATATGATAAAAAGAAAACAAACAAAAAAAAAAGAAAAATATGTTGATTATATCAAAATTATGAGGCACCAATAAATTGAGTTTATCATGGGGAGAGACACTATTGCTGACATAATAACCTCTATACGAAATGCGGACACGGATAGAAAAGGAACTGTCCGACTAGCATTTACTAACATCACCGAAAAAATTATTAAAATACTTTTGCAAGAAGGTTTTATTGAAAATGTGAGGAAACATCAGGAAGGTAAGAAATTTTTTGTTGTTTTAACTCTACGACATAGACGAAATAGGAAAGGATCGTATGGAACTAATCTAAATTTAAAACGAATAAGTCGGCCTGGTCTACGAATCTATTCTAACTATCAAAAAATTCCTAGAATTCTAGGCGGGATGGGGATTGTAATTCTTTCTACCTCTCGGGGTATAATGACAGACCGAGAGGCTCGACTAGAAAAAATCGGTGGAGAAATCTTGTGTTATATATGGTAATCTTTCCTCTCGGACATCCAAATTTTATCCGGACTTCCTGTTTGTGAAAAAAAAAAAAAAAAAAATAGAAAGAAGAAAGAAAAGGGTTCTAATATTATTTTTATTATTTTTCCTACATTATATTAATTGATACTTGATACTTCACGAGGTTTTAGCTGGAATGAAAGAATAAAAATAGAGTCAAGTCAAGAGGGTTTAATTGTTGAATCACTTACTAATGGTATCTCTCAAGTTTGTTTCGATAATGAAGATCGGATTTTAGGTTCTGTTTCAGAAAAAATCCGACATAGTTTTGTTTTATCCGTAGACTACTAAGGCATAGAGTAAAAATAAAAATGGAAGTAAGCCGATATGATTCGACCAGAGAACGTCTAATCTATAGACTACACAACAAAAATTCGAATGATTAGGTAGTTTTTTTTTTCAACTTCCTTATTCCTTTCATTTTCATAGAGATATAATTCCAGATTGGAAAATTTAACGAAACTTATTTTCTTCAAAAACACATGTATATTCAAAATTAAGGAATGACAAATATGAAAATAAAGGCCTCCGCTCGTAAAATTTGTGAAAAATGCCGACTAATACGTAGACGGGGACGAATTAGAGTAATTTGTTCCAATCCGAGACATAAGCAAAGACAAGGCTAGTCCTTCGAAACCGGGACTCTTTATCTTCTTTATCTTTAAGGCATCCGATATATAAATAAAAAAAAAAAAGATTTATTTTGACATGACATGGATATATCCATAGACACCTGGCTTCTATTTATAAGATGATAACATAAAATATGGCAAAACCTTTACCTAGAATTGGTTCGCGCAGGAATGGCCGTATTAGTTCACGTAAGAATGCGCGTAAAATACCAAAAGGAGTTATTCATGTTCAAGCAAGTTTCAACAATACTATTGTGACGGTTACAGACGTACGGGGGCGGGTGATCTCATGGTCTTCCGCCGGAATGTGCGGGTTCAGGGGCACAAGAAGAGGGACACCATTTGCTGCTCAAACCGCAGCTGGAAATGCTATTCGGACAGTAGTGGATCAAGGTATGCAACGAGCTGAAGTCATGATAAAAGGCCCCGGTCTCGGACGAGATGCGGCATTAAGAGCTATTCGTAGAAGTGGTATATTATTAAGTTTCGTCCGGGATGTAACTCCTATGCCACATAATGGCTGCAGGCCCCCTAAAAAACGACGTGTGTAAAAATCTAAACATTGTAAACATTGTAAAAATATAAACATTGAAGAGATTTCAAGAGAAATAAATAATTCAATGATTTGATCAAAAATAACAAACATTCTTATGGTTCGAGAGAAAGTAACAATATCTACTCGGACACTACAGTGGAAGTGTGTTGAATCAAGAGCCGACAGTAAACGTCTTTTTTATGGACGCTTTATTATGTCTCCGCTTATGAAGGGTCAAGCGGACACAATAGGCATTGCGATGCGAAGGGGTTTGCTTGGAGAACTAGAAGGAACGTGTATCACACGCGCAAAATCTGAGAAAATACCACACGAATTTTCTACCCTAGCAGGGATTCAAGAATCAGTACATGAAATTTTAATGAATTTGAAAGAAATTGTATTGAGAAGCAATTTGTATGGAACTTGTGACGCGTCTATTTGTGTCAAAGGCCCTGGATATGTAACTGCTCAAGATATCATCTTACCACCTTCGGTGCAAATCGTTGATAATACACAGCATATAGCTATTCTAACGGAACCAATTGACTTGTGTATTGGCTTACAAATCGAAAGGACTCGTGGCTACTGTATAAAATCACCAAATAACTTTCAAAATGGAAGTTATCCAATCGATGCTGTATTCATGCCCATTCGAAATGTGAATCATAGTGTTCATTCTTATGGAAATGGGAATGAAAAGCAAGAGATACTTTTTCTAGAAATATGGACAAATGGGAGTTTAACTCCTAAAGAAGCACTTCATGAAGCCTCTCGGCATTTGATTGATTTATTTATTCCTTTTTTACAGGCAGAAGAAGAAAACTTACATTTAGAAAAAAGCCAACATAAGGGTACTTTACCCCTTTTTACTTTTC